ATCATTTCAACGATCAACTTCTCCCATAATGATATCTATGCTACCTAGTATCGTCATAATATCAGCCAATTTCATTCTTTTAACTAACTGAGGAAGAATTTGCAAGTTGATAAAACCCGGTGGTCGAATTTTCCATCTCCAAGGAAAAACACTCTGATCTCCTATCAGAAAAATTCCCAATTCTCCTTTTGGTGCTTCGACTCTTACATAAAGTTCTTGCTTAGACAATTCAAAAGTTGGAGAAGGTTTTTTACTAATAAATCGATAGTCAAAATCATTCCATTCAGGGTCTTTTATTCTACCAAAGCGTCGAATTTCTAAATTCTCATAGGGTCCCCCTGGAATTCCTTCCAGAGCCTGTTGGATAATTTTTATGGATTCTGTCATTTCACTGATTCGTACTAAATACCGAGCTAATGAATCCCCTTCTTTTTGCCATTGAATCTCCCAATCAAATTCGTCGTAAGACTCATAACGATCAATTTTACGAAGATCCCACTGTATTCCGGAAGCTCGTAGCATTGGGCCCGATAAACCCCAATTTAGTGCTTCTTCTGCGCCAATAATGCCTACGCCTTCAACTCGTTCTAAAAAAATAGGATTCCGCGTAATAAGCTTTTGATATTCAGCAACCCCGGTTAAAAAATAATCGCAAAAATCCAAACATTTATCTATCCAGCCATGAGGTAGATCAGCAGCTACTCCTCCGATACGAAAATAATTATGCATCATGCGCATACCGGTAGCAGCTTCGAACAAGTCATATATTAACTCTCGTTCTCGAAAAATATAGAAGAAAGGGGTCTGTGCCCCAATATCTGCCATAAAAGGGCCAAGCCATAACAAATGAGAAGCGATACGACTTAACTCCAACATAATAGCTCTGATATAGCTAGCCCTTTTAGGTACTTGAATATTGCCTAGCTGTTCGGGTCCATTTACGGTTATTGCTTCTGTGAACATAGTAGCTAAATAATCCCAACGCGTTACATAAGGCAAATATTGTATAATTGTTCGATTTTCCGCAATTTTCTCCATCCCTCTATGTAAATAACCCAGTATTGGTTCACAATCAATAACATTTTCACCATCGAGAGTAACAATCAGTCGAAGAACACCATGCATTGATGGGTGGTGAGGGCCCATATTGACTATCATGAGGTCTTTTCTTGTAGTTGGTGCAATCATAAGTTTTTTCCCGAGTCGTTCTTCCATGCATTGCTGAAAGTAAAAAGAAGTTCATCAAAATTTAAACGACTAAGCTCAAATGGTATCACACTTCAAATTAACGAGTTTTTATCTCTCGAATATTTAACTCACTAATTAATTCTTTATAGCGTCTTCTATTTTTTTTTGACAAATAGGCCAGCAGTCGTTGGCGTTTTCCCAAAATTTTCCGTAAACCTCTCTGGGATGAAGAGTCTTTTTTGTGCAATTCCAAATGTGAAGTAAGTCTTCTTATCTTAGTGGTAAAACTGAATACTTGAAATTCAACAGACCCTCTGTTTTCTTCGTTTTCTTTTTGAGAAATAACCGAAATGAATGAATTTGTTACCATAAAGAAATCCCCTTTCCCTTTTTACAGATATGGATTTTATTGATCAGTAATAATAATGCCATTAATTGGAATCTCGTATATACAATAATCTAATCCAAATTTCTTTATGAACTCCTAATTTTCTGAATTCAAATCAATTAATCCAATTTCTAATTGGATTTAGATAGGGATAGAAAAGGATTGGTACATTTTCGCATCGAAGAATTTAGACCTAAAACAAAGAAGGTTCTGTTGATTCATTTCGAGATCTAATCGAGATATTATTCATTTCCTATTGGATATTAGAATGAAATGTGAGACAAGACATGTGATCTATGTATTTGTTTGCTTTGATATACCCTATTATATATATAATATATAGGGTATAGAATATATAGAAAAAGTGTATTATCCATGAAATGTCAAAATTTCAATCGTGGATACAGATGTATTCTTAACATACTGAAACGACTCCCATTATTGGTATCAAACCAATAACGATTCATACAAGCTAAATCCTCTAATCGATAATTAGGCCAAAGAAAGAGCTTTAATTTCATTAATTGACTTTTCTCTCTATCAAAATGGTTACTGTCATGCGAAACTTGGCTGCTGTCTTTTACGTCCTTTGCATTCCAAAATACTGGATTTCTATCTTCACCATTTCTATTCTTTGAATTAAAACAACTTAGAATTTGCAACTTTCTACGACGTCTAAACGAAAAAATATTTTCAGGAACAAGCAAATCCAAATGATTTTTGTCTCTATTTTCAGTTATTCTTTGGTGTGATGAAATAGTTTCATCAAAATTCTTCTTAGAAACATATCTTTGTTCTTGGTATTTTTGATTAGTTTGGTGCTTACTCTTATGAACCAATGAAATACCTATGGTTTGATACATAATAAATTGTGCATCGTTTTTTCCAAACAGACGAATGGGTTCTATAATCAATATTCCCTTTTTCATCAATTGGTTAAGAGTTAAATTCTTCTCAATCAGCATTATATCCAAACTCATTTCTCTGTTTTGAATCAAGGGTATAGTAATTTGGGTTGGATCTATCAGTCTAAGCAGAAGACAATATACCTTGACATTATTGATCAGTCTTTGATTCAAAGTATCGTCCCATCTCAATTGAAAAAGCAAATAACGTTTCAGGAAGAAATCTAGTTCTGCTCTCGCGCTGCTTTTGTATTGTTTTTTCTTTTTCCCCTTTTTCATGTCTGATCTTGCATAATTTTCTTCACTATCTTTTTGTTGTGAGAGAACGGATCCAAGATTTCCTGGACTTGTGGGTTCTTTTTCTCCTTGATTTTGATGCTTTTTATTCGATGGTATCAAAAAACTTCCTTTTTGCTTTTGATTTATTTTTTTATTTTCACTACTATTTTCATTTTTATTCAAATTTGAAAGAAGTAATTTGCTTGGTATAAACCAAGGTTTGCTTTTATATGCATTATAAAGTAACACAAATTCTGGGAAGAACCAAGGTTCCAAATTCGCTATGCGACACTTTAGCATTTTTTCATTCATTCCCATCCAATCAAAAAATACTTTGTCAGAGTTTAGTGGATTGATTTCTGGAATCATAAGGTAAAAAAGATCTTTTTTAGGAATTATTTGAGTATTTTGATTCCGATTGCTGACCCAGGCCTCAATATCGCCTTTTTGTTTAAGATCAAAATTGAGAATGTTCCAATCAAAATATTTTCTATCGACCGTTTTTTCCATATATAGAATATGGACCTTTCCTAGATAATTATCGATAGGGATGTTCCTCAGTATATTTTCTTTATGCGTGTTATAAGAAATCTCTTGCTTCTTACGTCCTTGAAACGGAGATCTATAAAAAAAGTATTCCGTTTTATTTTCATAATTAAGAAATTGATATGATAAAAGATCATATTTATAGTATTTTTGCAAATTCTCTTTTCTTTTTTGATTAGATAATGAATATACTTCAATTTGTTTTTTGAAATCAATTAATTGGTCTTTTTCATATGAATGCCTTTTGCTAAAATTTTCCTTTTTACGCTGATGAATTGTATTGCGCCATTTTTCTGGTATTAATCTATACCATCTGCTCTGAGATAAATTGTATTGATAATATCCTCTTAACCACTTTTTCCATTGATTCATTTCATAACTCGGAAGTTTCTTATCCCCTAATTTCGAATCAACCATTCCTTGTGTTTCAAAAGAATCCTTTATTTCAGGCGGGGGGATTCCTTGAGATTGAAGAACAGCTCTTAATTTATACGAGTTACTAACTTGGATTTGTGATAATTTGAAAAATACATATGCTTGTGACACGTAGGATAAGTCATAAAAAATAGGTGAATTTTTTTGACTATTACTAATATTATCAAGTGACTTTTTTATAGTCGAAATAAATGGAATTCGATTTTTTTTAATTTTATTAATTCTTTCTTGTTTTCTTTCATTATTGTAAAGGGATTTATCAATAATTTTTTTTGTTGATTCAAGAAAAAGTTCTGTATTCATTCTGGGAATATTAATGATACATAAAAATATATCTGTGTAGATTCTTTCAATGAAAAATTTCAAAAAAAGAGGTAATTTAGAGATTAATTGAGCATTTCTTTTTTTGAATATTTGCCATTTTTCGAATCTTTTAGCATTATAACTTGTTTTTTTAAGACTAATATTATTTATTCTTGGAGTTACTTTTTTTTGCTCTTTTATAATTCTTTCTATTTGATTTCGAATTGTACTTGTTCTAGTAGTCAAATCCTTGATTTTTTTTTCTGTTAATGAAGAATTTGTCCAATTCGTAGATGCAATTTCACTAAACGATTCGTGAATTAGCTGATTGCTTATTCTAGAATCTTTTTCTTCTTTAATTTCACTTGATTCATATACTTCTCTTCCTGTTAATCGAAATAATAAAATTTTGGAAAGTTCTTTTATTATTTTTTTTAGAAAAATAATACTTTCGATAACCCATTCTTTTGTTTCTTTTAAAACTTTTCGAAGTAATTTTATTTTTCTTTTAAAAACTATTAGAACTCGAGAAGACTTCTTTTTAAATTTTCCAATTTTTTTTTCAATTTCCTTAAAAATGGGTTTAAAAAAGGAAGGTCCTTTTCGGGGCGAACCAAAAGGAAGTTCAGTTTCCATTCCCCAAACTGTTAAAAAACAAAAATCATCTTTTTCTTTTTTTTTTTTCATTAAACCTTTCTTAGATGATCGTAGTTTCGATTTGTGCCAAGGTTTCAGACGGAAAGGAAATAAGATTTTTATCTGAATACCGTCTGTCAACCAATTTTTCGGAAATTCTGTTTCGGATAATGGAACACCATTATAGGTACATTTAACATGCATCTCTCTATTCCATTCCTGTAAATCCTCAAACCATTCGGGAAATTGAAATAGGAACATGCGTCCACTATTTTTTGCAATTAGCAATGAAGGTAATACAATATATTTTCTAAAAATAG